GCATTAGAAAAAACTAGGGACCTCCCCTTTCGGTGGATTGTCTCAAAGCAAGGGTTAATATTTGTTCTATTCTATTAGTAATAATGGAACAATTCTGTTCGTAGGAACAAAGAGAAGCAGATCTATTCTATACCCGATAAGTATCAATACGCAATGGAGGGTTCACTCCATTTTTTATGGGTGACTGCATCCATACTTGTTCATCATTCGAAGGACCTATTCGTAATAATTTTACTTTATTTATCCTATCTTCACTTAGCCAATTTATGGAAAAAATTAAAATTTGATAAAGGCCAATACAATATTAATATTATGAAGACGACGACAATAAACCCGTTGTTACGTTTCCACATTAAAGTAAAATATAGTACTTATTTCTTTTATTTAATCAATGCCTATTGGTGTTCCAAAAGTACCTTTTCGAAGTCCCGGAGAGGAAGATGCATCTTGGGTTGACGTATAGTGCGACTTGTCAGATATATTGGGTCATACGGTAGTTCCCCGTTCTCTCCCCCGACCGAGATATCCTCTGTTTCGCCCAAGAAAAGTGGATTGAATTATCCAAAATTTGGAGCGCGAAATACAATTAGATCCATTTTGGGGAGGATCTGGATTAATATTATCAATTAGAAAAATTTATGGTTGGCTTGGCTGGACCAATAAAATGAAGTATCCAGGCTCCGTTTAGAAAAACCCAAGATTACTATAAACTTATTTTAAAATAGGAGTGATCTCAAACAAAAACAAAGTGTTAATCGATTGAGTAACATGATGAATACATTACTAGTGAAATAATAAAAAAAAAAGAAGTGGTATTGTGTTCAGTTGTCCTATATGCACAAATTGAAATTGGGCATACTTTTACCCGGAGTAGAGCATAAACCTAAAAGAATTGAAGAGGCCCATTCAGAAACAAGAAAATGAAATCGCGATTGTAATTGGATCTCGATGAAATAATACATCAATGAGAAGTTAGTTCGATAAGTTTAGTGAATTATTTGTATATTATAAAGAGTCCGCTATGAAAAAAAGAAAGGGACCAGAATCTATACATTGATTCTTTTTTTGCCATTTTTTGAGCCGTATGCATCAAAAGGTGCATGTACGGTTTCTACGGGATACAAATTTTATCCTAATCAACCGACTTTATCGAGAAAGATTACTTTTTTTAGGCCAAGAAGTTGATAGCGAGATCTCGAATCAACTTATTGGTCTTATGGTATATCTCAGTATAGAGGATGATACCAAAGATCTTTATTTGTTTATAAACTCTCCTGGCGGATGGGTAATACCCGGAGTAGCTATTTATGATACCATGCAATTTGTGGGACCAGATTTACATACAATATGCATGGGGTTAGCTGCTTCAATGGGATCCTTTATCCTGGTCGGAGGAGAAATTACCAAACGTTTAGCATTCCCTCACGCTTGGCGCCAATGAGTTTTTTATTTGAGAGAAAAAATAAGAAGACTATGCCTTCGCCATATGAAATAAGAATTTTAAGTAATAATAGCATGGCATTTCGAATTCGATATGAGAAAGTTAAATTCCATTTTCATTTTTCATTTGATTATATATCGAAAGAGTAGTATGAAATAAAAGGTATTCCCGATCTTAATCTTATCTATCGGGAGTCCATTTCAGCGTCACAAACTTTTTTTTTGTCATGCCGGAAAGCTCTTAACACTATTTATGTTATGTAAAGGGTACAAAAAAATATTATTTTTTTCCTCGTTTTATTTGATCGGATCAAAAAAGAAACTTTGGGATTGCTGAATCACGGACGAATAAATATGTAAAGCAACGGAACCATCATAGTATTTTTAAACTCCGCCGAAAGAAAGGGTGGTAATTGGAGCATTTGCCGATTCGGGTCTGGATAGATATAGATCCTATATTTTAATTTTATCTTTCTTCTTCGATGGAAGAATAAATTAGTAAATTCCATTGTAGAGCCGTATGCAATGCGCAAAAATGCCTGTACGGTTGTTCAATTCTATCTTTTTCTTGTTATTCTCTATCCCCTCTCTTCACCTTATTGCGCGATGCGGGCGGGGTATAGGAACCTTTTTTATGTTATATTACCAGGGTAATGATCCATCAACCCGCCAGTTCTTTTTATGAGGCACAAACGGGAGAATTTATCCTGGAAGCGGAGGAACTGCTGAAACTGCGCGAAATCCTCACAAGGGTTTATGTACAAAGAACAGGAAAACCCTTATGGGTTGTATCCGAAGATATGGAACGGGATGTTTTTATGTCAGCAACAGAAGCCCAAGCTCATGGAATTATTGATCTTGTAGCAGCTGAATGAAAATAGCGGGGATTTCTCACAAATCCGCGATTTTATCGAGATTTTATTTATATTCTTTCTTACTCTTACCAGGTTTAATAGATAATAGAATATTCTATTAAATAGAAATAATTCATAATCATCCGGTTAAGATTGATCTAAACCAACTCATTATGTATATGATTCCGCATGCCAACTATTAAACAACTTATTAGAAACACACGACAGCCAATCAGAAATGTCATAAAATCCCCAGCTCTTCGGGGATGTCCTCAGCGCCGAGGGACGTGTATTAGGGTGTATGTGTGACTCGTTCAGATCATGGGCAAAGGAAAGCATTTTTTTTTTTCAGTATCAATGATCGGTACCGGTGAAGGTGAATAGGATAGAATGGAATAACTCGATTCACTAGCTAAAAAGAAAAAAGATCTATTATCCTTCTATTGTGTATGAAATTTATGGTTTCCATTGGTGCAAATCCAATCACCTCAATTTAAGATGAAAAGCAATTTCCCATTGGTAGCAAATAGCTATCCATTAAGCGGGGAAATCCTATTTTAAAAGCAGAAAAGTTGCGTTCCTACTCTTGCAAGAACGGACTAACAGGGTCAGCTACCCAGCTAACCTTCAGAATTAAATACCGTTACTATATAGATAGATCTCGTTGTGAAAGACCCATTATTGGAAATTCATAGGTAGAGCCAAGGGATGTGAACTGTACAAGTTACCAAATAAGATTGATTAAATTAAGGAAGGAGCTCCGGTGTATAGAGAGGGCCTTACCGTTTAAGAAGTAACCATAGAAACGATGGAACCACCATTTTTTTATCCATTTCTATTTACTACTTTAATTACTATGGTTTTGTTTTGATACCTAGTACCAGTATCAAAAACATTCTTATTTCGAGGTAAAATGCCTAGAAAAAGAAAAATTGTGGTCGGGAAGGTTATAGTAGCAAAAGCCATTCGAATTTTCATTTTATACATCGGAAGAACACGTTTTGTTATTAATAGACCGGGAAAGGGGAAAAGAATAGCTGAAAGAAAGGAAATCAATTAGTTATTCATCAAAGTTTCATTTATTCAATGACCAGAATTAAACGAGGATATATAGCTCGGAGACGTAGAACAAAAATGCGCTTATTTGCATCAAGCTTTCGGGGAGCTCATTCAAGACTTACTCGAACTATTACTCAACAGAAAATACGAGCTTTGGCTTCGGCTCATCGGGATAGAGATAGAAAAAAAAGAGATTTTCGTCGTTTGTGGATCACTCGGATAAATGCAGCAATTCGTGATAATAAGGTATCCTATAGTTATAGCGGATTAATACATAATCTGTACAAGAGCCAATTGCTTCTTAATCGTAAAATACTTGCACAAATAGCTATCTTAAATAAGAATTGTCTTTATATGATTTCCAATGAGATCATAACATAAAAGAAAAGGATTGGAAAGAATCCACCGAAATAATTTAAACGGAGTTCCCCGGAGAATGAACTCCGGGAAGTAATTAGTATGAAAAAATAGAATAATATGATAAAGTCGTCAAAATAAGGAAACACGTTTCATAAAAAAAGATTACTTTTTCTTCCCCGATTCTTTTTTTTTTCTTATGGCACGACAACAAAATCTGGATTCCGGGATTTTTGAACAAAGCATCAATCCGCGTTTGAGTTCGGATTGGAATTTAGAATTTTGATTCTGTCGAAGAGTAAGCTAAGCCTATTTATTTCTGGTTCTCAAACTCTTTTTGGTTCTAAAACCAGCAGTTCTAGTGGTCGACTCGGTTTTTCAAATTGTTTCTCATTATTAAGAAAAGGTAACGAAGATAAAATACGAACTTGTTTTATAGCAATAGGAATTAATCGTTGTTATTTCAGGGTCAATCTATTCATTCGTCTAGATAATATTTTTCCTTGTTCACTAATAAATCGACTAATTAAACTCAGGTTTCTATAATCAATTCGACCCCCCGATTGACTCGGGGGCAAACGCCTATGAAAAGGCCGTTTAGATTTAAGAAGAGGTCGCTTGGGTTTATCCATAGTTTGTTTATATTTAAATATATTCTATATAGAATATAGGTTATTTTTCTTGCTCCTTGGAAGGGTGACACACGGACGCTCGGCTCGACCTATTTCTTTATCTCCCCATGAATCGTATGCTTGTAACAAGAGGGGCAGAATTTTTTCAATTCCAATCGACTGGGCGTATTATGTCGATTCTTTTGAGTAATATATCTGGAAATACCCGTTGATTCTTTATTAATAACGTTTCGGGCACAACTGGTACATTCCAAAATAACCGTTACTCGGACATCTTTACTCTTGGCCATGAACCTCCTTTGGTTTTTGATTCACTCAATTCTTCTATTTTTTCGATCCGAAGCAAAGAAGAAGGAAAAAAAATAGAAGTAGCAAACTCGAAACCCAATCCAATTCTGAAGGATTTCGTTGCTAATATAATAGAATAGTAAATAAACTAATAAGTAATACAACGATTTCTAATTACAATACAGTATTTTAGTTAAGTATCTTGTATGATACTGTTGTCCTAGACCTACATTTCCGGGTTTGTTCTCACTATATTATGAATTTAATTCGAGCCCGAACCCGAGAGTTTCGTTGAGATTGAATCCACTTTTCTTCTTTCTTCCCTTATTCGAATTCGAAAACGGGGAGGTAATTGGTCACAGATATTTGATTGTATCTCTAATCTTCTTCAATCCTTCTCACGTCAATAACTAGAATGAAAAAAAGGGGAACGTTAACGCATCCGGGAATAGACGATTGATCTCTATCAATAAACCTGCTAAAGACCCGAACCATAGAGCACTTAGTACCGGCGCCACAGAGAGATATGTTTTTAGATCTCGCATTGAAAATCCTCCTTCTTTCTTTATTGTAAGACATAATGATAATACATATATGATAAAATGCATATGTAATATGTAGTTAAGGTTAAGGACCGCTTGTACTTGTACGTGGAATCCCTAATTCAAATGAAAATGTACAACGATCTGATTCGATATATAAGATTTTTTTTCTTAAATATGTATAGAATATATAAATCTTTTATTATTTTATTATTATAATTATATATATGAATATATATGATATGAGATCGACAAGAAGAAATAGCAAGATAACAAGATAAATTGTATATCTATTAATGGAAGAAATAATGATATGGAAAACAAGATAGGGATTTCTCTACAATGACACTGTAGACCAATTGAAAGGGATGTAGCGCAGCTTGGTAGCGCGTTTGTTTTGGGTACAAAATGTCACGGGTTCAAATCCTGTCATCCCTACCGACTACTTCTCCTCTGAGCAGGATCCATTAAGATCGATAAAATTGGACATACAGAATCTTTCATTTTTGATTCCTTATATATTACTATATAATATCTATTTATATTGGGATTACAAAAAGAATCATATACAATCTGGAAGACGCTCTTAGTTCAGTTCGGTAGAACGCGGGTCTCCAAAACCCGATGTCGTAGGTTCAAATCCTACAGAGCGTGATTCTGTTCTTGTTAGGTCAAATTACATTGAACTAATTTCAGTGTAATTTGACCTCTTTCCTCCTTTCTTTAATCCACAGAGGGTCAGTCAAAAAAAGAGATGTTAATTAAAGATCCAACTGATCACCCCGTCTGTATTGTAAATATGCAGTTACGAACAATCCAGCCAAAGTAATAGGAATTAAACCTAACACGATTCCAAATAGAAAAACTTCAATCATTTCAATTTGTTTGAAAGGGGAAAAGAGAGGTAATATCTATGCCTAAATGGAAATCCGAATTGCTCATGAATCTCAAACCTCAATGGACTAATAATTCGCAATTGACATGGTAAATAATTATCCCAAAGAAAGATTTCTTTTTATTTTATTAATTGTTCATTTCAAATAAGTCGTATTTTGCTCAGACCAATAAATAGAGTTGAGGTTATAGTTAAAGCCGCTAGTAGAAAACCGAAATAACTAGTTATAGTAAGCATGGGGGAGCTAGATGAAGTATTTTCTTTTTATACATATGTTTATAAGGCACTTACCTAAAGTTTCTTTTCTATTTTTACAAGATACAAGAATAAACAAAAATACCAATTGAAAGTTTTTACCATTATAGACAGCACTAACAAAGATAGATTGACATAGGTAGAAAAAATAAATGGATTCATCATCTGTAACATCCACCCATCCCGCGATTCCGAATCAACAGATTAATTGGGCAACTCGTGAGTAAACAAATAGAAATAATAAAATTATAATTAATAACCGTGTCATGTAACTTCATTCCAAAAAAGAAACTCTCTTTGAATGAATTATTTTGGAATAAACATCATAACTTGAATTTTAACTCATTAGATTCCGTAATAGGTTTAGTCACATAATATAATATCTTGCCTAAAATAAAGGGTATCGCACGAGCAGATCTCTCGAAAAACTCAAATCGTTATTTGGGTCCACCTAGATTCTAAAACTGGCGATTTCTATTATCTTGTCCTTTCTAGGTTCTACATCTACAGTCTTTCTATATTATAAAGCTCTGCCTAGGTCAAGAACGAGCCTTTCCTTTAGATAGAATCTAATTCTAATACAAACAAGCATCACGAATTTTGATTATTATCATTTTTTTCGTCGAACATTATTTATTCTTCTCTTCTTAGCAGGGCTAATCAAGAAAAACCCCTTACGAAAATAAAAGGAGATTTATGGATTTCGCGTATAATTGAATTTCCTTGCGGAAATCTGATAATCTCCTTCATGAATTATTAGAAACCAACTCTCGCTGGACTCCTGGTTTACCCGATCTTCAGTTTCTAGTCTAACGCCAATAATAGAGCGAGTTCTAGACGATAGGAATTGGGGGAATTTTCTATTGACCGGCACGTCAACAAGCAACAAAAAAGAAAGGAAGAAATTATCTAGTGCTTCATTTCGGCACTGATTGAAATTGCATTGCTGTGTCAGAAGAAGGGTAGCTATACTGATTCGGTATACTCTAAAGACACCCTCGGTACAATATTGACGATCTTACAAAGATTTTATTTCGGCGAATTTCCATTTACCGATCTCATCTTTTACGGAATCGATCCCCCTTTGACTGTACAAGAATATGTGGAGCTCGGCATGTCTGGAAGCACAGGAGAACGTTCTTTTGCTGATATTATTACCAGTATTCGATACTGGGTCA